CATTAACCATAGTCTACAAAATCTAGCCCCCTCGCTCAGTCGATTCATTATAATTTCTAATTTATTGATTTAATCCGGTTATAGTATAAATATATAATCAGAAAAAGAAGAGAACACAAACATGAATAGAATTATTTTAACAGTTTTTGTAAGAAAAAAAAAATTGGCTCTTTATCCCCCAGCCTAGACGGAAAGATCCTGCTTTTACTATTACTATGATGACAAATTTTATATTTTTATCGCTTTATAGTTAGAATTGATTGGTTGTCCCTACCCAATAATCTAATATGAATGATTCACTATTCACTCGGTCTTCGGTTTTTGGGTCATAATCATTATGTAGGAGAGATGGCCGAGTGGTTGAAGGCGTAGCATTGGAACTGCTATGTAGGCTTTTGCTTACCGAGGGTTCGAATCCCTCTCTTTCCGTACCTTCACCTAATTCACCGATCTGACTAACCACAATAGATCAAAGAGCAATGGATACCACTATTCCAACAGTTAGCCCTTTCTTTGATATGGATTCCTATTCCTAATGGCTGTGGTACGGAAAATACTGTTAAAGAAAAGAGTATACAAGGAATGAAAATATCCCTCTCGGTCTATGATACCTAAATGTAAGAAAAATCCGGATCAAACCGTTATTTATCTTAACCTTAGGTTAATTTACTTCGCCGAAAGGGAGCAAAATGGTTCGAGCCCTTAATTTAGTCTTTATTTTATTTTTGTTAGGTTTAAGTCTGACGAGAATAATATTCTACAACTAATAATTCATTTATTTTCAAACCGACCCATTTACTATCTATTATTTGATTGACTAATCCTTTATATTGGAATGGTTGAAGAGTCAAATGGTTTGGCAATTCCTCATGAGGGGATGAATCGAGAGAATTTTGAATCAGAGCTCTAGATTTTTGTTCATCCCTCGCCGCAATAGTATCCCGGGGTTTGCATCGATAACTTGGTATATCTACTATACGCCCATTGACTAAAATATGTCTATGGTTAACTAATTGGCGAGCTCCCGGAATAGTCGGAGCCATACCCAAACGAAAAAGGATGTTATCCAAGCGCATTTCAAGTAATTGTAGTAAAACCTGACCTGTTGACCCTTTTGCCTTTCCGGCGATACGAACGTATTTAAGTAATTGTCGTTCTGTAAGACCATAATGAAAACGCAATTTTTGTTTTTCTTCTAGGCGAATACGATATTGGGATTTTTTCCCGGAACGCGATTGGTTTCTAAGATCACTTCCAGCTCTGGGCCTTTTATTAGTTAGTCCCGGTAAAGCCCCCAGGCGGCGTATTTTTTTGAAACGAGGACCTCGGTAACGCGACATAAAGACTCCTTCTTCTTATTTATATTTAATTCTTATTGATGAAATTTAATTCGACAGAATCAACCTAAACTAAAAATAAACTAAATTCTAAATAAAGCGAAATTTACTGAAGTATTATTCTATTAAAGAATAATGAGATGAGTTGGATAAATATCCCGATCTTTATATTCTAGATATAGAAAAAAAAGATTCTTTTCCTGACATAGTTGTAAGTTCCTATAACATAAAAAATCAATTACTTTTGCCAAAAGAGGAAGACCCTTTTTTTCAATATTCTTTGACTTCAAAGGTGCATTATCAATCATGTAAAACATCGAATAAAATAAATAGAAAAAAGCCTACTATCGGAATCGAACCGATGACCATCGCATTACAAATGCGATGCTCTAACCTCTGAGCTAAGCAGGCTCACATAACATAAATTTGACATGCATAGGAATTCAATAAACTCTTAGAATCTTTGCTATTAACTATTCTACTATTTGAATTCTTAGCTATTCATATTCGCGATTCATAATTACTATGAATATATTAAAGAAAAGAATAGAATATAGAATTTCAAATAACTGTTAAATATTATAGAACATAACGATTAATCTAGCGATATATATTTTCAATTTTTTTATCACAATTCAATATTATTTCATTTTTTGAATAATATTCAAAAAAAAAAAAAAGAATCGACCCTTCAAGTATTCTAAATTTCATGGGGAAATGAGTGGAAGAGAGACAGATGTATAGGGTATGTATCCACCTATATTGAATTGCGGATACAGAAACGATAAAATCGTTTTTGATTGGACCAAATATGAGCCTCCTATATAAGATGAAATAAGATAGACAAGAAATCAAAGACAAAGAGGAGAAAACACTTTTTCGAGACAGGAATCGGCATCTATTTAATGAATTCAACGGTTCCGGTATAAATGAAAGAAAAAGGGGAACGAGATCACATAAATGAAAGAAAAAGGGGAACGAGATCACAATGAGATTTTAATCTCAAAAAGGGGGATATGGCGAAATTGGTAGACGCTACGGACTTAATTGGATTGAGCCTTGGTATGGAAACTTACTAAGTGATAACTTTCAAATTCAGAGAAACCCTGGAATTAATAAAAATGGGCAATCCTGAGCCAAATCATGTTTTCCGAAAACAAACA